ATTATTTATTTATATGTAAAGTTATTAAAAACGGTTCAATAAAATTTTATTAATAATTTATATTAATTATTTTAATAATATTATAAATAAAATTTTATAATAATATAATTTATATTAAAAATTTAATATATATATATATATAATATTAAATTTTTAATAAATTATTAATATATAATTCATAATAAAATAAAAACATAAAAAAAAAAAAAAAAAAATCTATTCAAAAAATTGTATATATAAATAAATTTTTTATGGTTTATTAAATTTATTTTGAATTTATTTTACATATAAATTTTAGTGTTAAATTTTAATTATTTTAATAATAATTAAATTTAATTTTATAGTAATTAATATTAAAAATTTAAGAAATTGAGATTTAGTAATAAAAAAATTAATAACAAATTTTGTGCCAGCAGTTGCGGTTATACAAAAATTAAATTGAATTTTATTGGATTATTAGAAAATAAAAATTAAAATATTAAAAATTTTAAATTATTAAGTGAAATTTTAATTTAATTAAAATTTATTTAAAATTATGATTTAATAAATTTTATAAAAGACTAGGATTAGATACCCTATTATTAAAATTTAAAATTAAAATACCAAAATAGTAGATAATAATATTATTGAAACTTAAATAATTTGGCGGTATTTTAGTTCATTTAGAGGAATCTGTTTAATAATTGATAATCCACGAATAAATTTACTTAATTTATTTTTGTATATCGTTGTTTAAAAAATATTTTTTAATAAAAATAATATTTTAATTTTTTTACAAAAATTTAAATCAGATCAAGATGCAGATTATAATTAAGAATATAATGGATTACAATAAATTAATTTAAATGAATATTAATTTTTAAAAGTTAATTGAAGGTGGATTTAAATGTAATTTTATTTAGTTTAATAAAATGATTTAAAATTAGAATATGTACATATTGCCCGTCGCTTTCATATAAATTTTAAATTGAAATAAGTCGTAACAAAGTAGAGGTACTGGAAAGTGTTTCTAGAAAGACAAATTAGAGCTTGATGTTAAGCATTTCATTTACATTGAAAAGATATTAAATTTAGATAATTAATTTGAGGGGATGAATTAATTATATAAAAATAAAAAAATTAATTTTAATATTAAAATATTTAATGGGGGTTAAAGTATTTTAATAGAAAAAATTAAAAATTTTATATAGAATTAGTATTGAGAAAGAAATTTGAAATAATTGAAATATGTAATTATTTAAAAAGTAATTTTGATTTATTGTATCTTGTGTATCAGAGTTTATTAATTTTTTTTTTTAGTTTAATATTTCTCGAATTTAAAAGAGATAATTAATTAATAAAGTTATTGTGGCAAAAATATTTTAAATAGTTAATTGGAAATGAAATGTTAATCGTTTTTAAATATATCTAGTTTTTTTAGAAAAAAATTTAATTTTAAATTTTTATTTTTTTTTAAAATTAATAATTAATTATTATTTTGTAATAAAAATTTTATATTTTAGGGGATAAGCTTTAAATTAAAATTATATAATTATTATTTTTATTTGAAAATTTTATAATTTATATTGTTAATAAATTTTATTTTATTAAAAATAATTTCATTTAATTATAAAATTTAATAATAATTTATTTTTTTATAAAGAAATAATTTTAATTAAAAAAAAATTAGTTATTATGATAAAATTAGTATATAAAATTATATTTTAAATTATTTTTTAAAAGAAAATTGATTAAAAGGAATTCGGCAAAAATTTATATTCACTTGTTTATCAAAAACATGTCTTTTTGTAAATAATTTAAAGTCTAATCTGCCCACTGATTTAATAATTAAAGGGCTGCAGTATTTTGACTGTACAAAGGTAGCATAATCAATAGTCATTTAATTGATGACTTGTATGAAGGATTGGATGAAATATAAACTGTCTTTTTGTTAACTTATAGAATTTAATTTTTTAATTAAAAAGTTAAAATGATATAAAAAGACGAGAAGACCCTATAGAGTTTTATATAAAATAAAATTAAGATTATATGTAAATTTTAAATTAAAATTTATTTTTAATATTTTGTTGGGGTGACAAAAAAATAAAATTAACTTTTTTATAATTTTTACATAGATAAGTGAATATTTGATCCAATTATATTGATTAAAAGAAAAAATTACCTTAGGGATAACAGCGTAATTTTTTTTTTTAGTTCGAATAAAAAAAAAAGTTTGCGACCTCGATGTTGGATTAAGATAAAATTTAAATGTAGAAGTTTAAAATTTTGATCTGTTCGATCATTAAAATCTTACATGATCTGAGTTCAGACCGGTGTGAGCCAGGTTGGTTTCTATCTTTTATAAATTAAAATATTTTAGTACGAAAGGAATAAATATTTAAATTAAATTTTATTTATAGAATTTTATTAATGATTAATTAAAATTATAATAGTTTATATTTTATATAGGCTATTTTGGCAGAAAAAATGTAATGGTTTTAGAAATCATGAATATATAATTTTATTATATAGATAGTAAATGATAATAAAAGATATTTATATAATCATTTTAGGTTTATTTATTTTATTTATTGGGGTATTAATTGGGGTTGCATTTTTGACTTTATTAGAGCGTAAAGTTTTGGGATATATTCAAATTCGTAAAGGTCCTAATAAAGTTGGATTTTTAGGGATTTTACAGCCTTTTTCTGATGCTATTAAATTATTTACTAAAGAACAAACTTATCCTAATTTTTCTAATTATTTAATTTATTATTTTTCTCCTATTATTAGTTTTTTTTTATCTTTAATAATTTGAGTATTAATTCCCTATTATTTTAATATAGTGAGATTTAATTTAGGAATTTTATTTTTTTTAAGTTGTACTAGTATAGGGGTTTATACTGTAATAATTGCAGGTTGATCCTCTAATTCTAATTATGCTTTATTAGGGGGATTACGAGCTGTTGCTCAGACTATTTCCTATGAAGTTAGATTAGCTTTAATTTTAATATCAAGTGTAGTTATAATTATAGATTTTAATTTATTAATATTTTCTTATTATCAATTTAATGTTTGATTTTTATTTTCAATATTTCCTTTAAGTTTATGTTGAGTATCTTCTATATTAGCTGAAACTAATCGTACACCTTTTGATTTTGCTGAAGGAGAGAGAGAATTAGTTTCTGGGTTTAATGTTGAATATAGAAGAGGAGGATTTGCTTTAATTTTTTTAGCTGAATATTCTAGAATTTTATTTATAAGATTATTATTTGTTTTATTATATTTAGGAGGTTATGAAATAAATTTATTTTTTTATTTAAAGTTAACTTTTATTTCTTTTTTATTTATTTGAGTTCGGGGTACACTACCTCGTTATCGTTATGATAAATTAATATATTTAGCTTGAAAAAGATATTTACCTATTTCTTTAAATTTTTTATTATTTTTTTTAGGGTTTAAAATTTTTTATAATTTTTAATTGATTATTTTTAGTATAAATTAATAGAATTTAAATTCTTTCTTAAGTTTTCAAAACAAATGCTTTAATACAAGCTCATTAATTTTATTTATTAAATAGTAAATTATCTCATATTTTTCTTATAATAGGATTTACAATGAAATAAGAAAAATATATAATAGTTAATAATTGTCCTGTAATAATATATGGAGCTTCAACTGGACGAGCTCCAATTCATGTTAAAAGTACAATTATTATGATTAAAGTTCAAAATATTATTTGATTAATTGGATAGAATTGAATACCTTGAATTTTTTTATTAAAGGTTATTGGTAAAATAATTAAAATTAAAATAGATATAATTAAAGCTATAACTCCTCCTAATTTATTAGGAATTGATCGTAAGATAGCATAAGCAAATAAAAAATATCATTCAGGTTGAATATGGACTGGAGTTACTAAAGGATTAGCTGGGATAAAATTATCAGGATCCCCTAATATATATGGATTTGTTAATGTTAATATTGTTAATAAGAATATTAAGATAATAAATCCAATTAAATCTTTAAAAGTAAAAAAGGGGTGAAAGGGAATTTTATCTAAGTTTCTATTTAATCCTAATGGATTATTTGACCCAGTTTGATGTAAAAATAAAAGATGAATTATAGTTATTATTAAAATAATAAATGGTAATAAGAAGTGGAATGTGTAGAATCGAGTAAGAGTGGCATTATCTACAGCAAATCCCCCTCAAATTCAGTTTACTAATATTGAACCTAAATAAGGAATAGCTGATAATAAATTAGTAATTACTGTAGCCCCTCAGAATGATATTTGTCCTCAGGGTAAAACATATCCTATGAATGCTGTAGCCATTAATAAAAATAAAATTATAACACCGACTATTCAAGTATATTTTAAATTAAATGATTCATAGTAAATTCCTCGTCCAATATGAAGATAAATACAAATAAAAAAAAATGATGCCCCATTTGCATGTAAAGTACGAATTAACCAACCATAATTTACATTTCGGCAAATATAATTTACACTATAAAAAGCTAATTCAATATTAGCTGTATAGTATATTGTTAAAAATAATCCAGTTAGAATTTGAATAATTAAGCATAATGCTAATAAAGATCCAAAATTTCATCATGTTGAAATATTAGAGGGGGAAGGTAAGTCAATTAAAGAATTATTGATAATTTTAATAATAGGGTGATTTTTTCGTAGAGGTAAGTATGAATTATTTATCATTATTTAAATTGATGATCGAATAGGCCCATAAAAAATATTAGTAATTTTTACTACTGCAATTAGGGTAATAAATAAATAAATTACTATTATTATTATTATCAAAAATGATTGATTATTATATAATTTATTTAAATTTATTTTATTTTCAATATTAAAAATATTGTAAATATTAAAAAAATTATTTATATCTGAATTATTATAAAAATTTATTCATATTATATTATTTATATTTATAATTCTAATAATAATTATAATAATAATAAATAAAATAAAAAATATCTTTATATTAAATGAGATTTTAAAAAGTTCATTTGAAGCAATACTAGATATATAAATAAATAATACTAATAATCCCCCTAAAAAAGTTAAGAATAAAATATATGAAAATCAATATGTTTTAATTATTATACCTGTTAATATACATGTTAATAAAGTTTGTATTAAAATTATTAATCCTATAGATAGTGGATTATTTATAAAAAATATGTTAATAGAAATTAAAATAATTATTAAAGATAGAAATATTTTTATAATTTCAAATCAAAGAATAGTTTAATTAAAATAATAATTTTGGAGATTATTGATAAAGAGATTCTTTTTCTTTGAAGTTTTTAAAGTGAATTACTTATTTTTGATTTACAAGACCAATATTTTTTTTTAAATTATAAAAACTATTATTAATGATAATTTTAAATATATTTGTTTTTATTATTATATATATTATAGGGAATTTAATTTTTGTGTCTAAACATAAGCATTTATTAATTATTTTATTAAGATTAGAATTTATTGTTTTAGGGATATTTTTTTTTTTATTAATTTTTTTAATATTTTTAGATTATAATATATATATATTAATAGTTTTTCTAGTTTTTTCTGTTTGTGAAGGTAGATTAGGGTTATCTATTTTAGTGTCTTTAATTCGTACTCATGGTAATGATTATTTCCAAAGATTTAATATATTATAATATATATATATATATATATATATATATTAGATTAATGATAAAATTTTTATTTATAATAATTTTTATAATACCTTTTTGTTTTATAAAAAAAATATTTTGAATGGTTCAAATAATAATAATAATAATAATATTTTTATTTATAAATTTAAATTTAAGAATTATAAATTTTTGTAATATAAGATATATAATATCTGTTGATATTATATCTTATGGTTTAATTTTATTAAGAATTTGGGTTATTATTTTAATAATTATAGCTAGAGAAAATTTATATAAAGAAAATTATTATATTAATTTTTTTATATTTAATATTCTTTTTTTATTAATTATATTATATATAACTTTTAGAGTTATAAATTTATTTATATTTTATATATTTTTTGAGGGTAGATTAATTCCTACTTTATTATTAATTATTGGTTGGGGTTATCAACCTGAACGTATTCAAGCAGGAATATATCTTTTATTTTATACTTTATTTGTTTCTTTACCTTTATTAATTGGTATTTTTTATATTTTTGATAAAATAAATTGTTTAATAATTTATTTTTTAAAATTTTTTAATTTAAATTTTTATTTTTTATATTTTTCAATAATTTTGGCTTTTTTAGTTAAAATACCTATATACTTTGTTCATTTATGATTACCTAAGGCTCATGTTGAAGCTCCTGTTTCAGGTTCTATAATTTTAGCTGGTATTATATTAAAGTTAGGAGGTTATGGATTATTACGAGTTTTAATTTTTTTACAAGAATTAAATTTAAAAATAAATTATATTTGAATTGTAATTAGTTTATTAGGTGGATTTTATATTAGATTAAAATGTTTTTGTCAAGTTGATATTAAATCTTTAATTGCCTATTCTTCAGTAGCTCATATAAGTTTAGTTATCAGAGGTATTATAGTTATAAATTATTGGGGCTATATAGGTTCTTATATTTTAATAATTGGTCATGGGTTATGTTCATCTGGTATATTTTGTTTAGCTAATATTTTATATGAACGTTTACATAGTCGTAGATTATATATTAATAAAGGATTAATAAATTTTATACCTTCGATAAGATTATGGTGATTTTTATTATTATCATCAAACATGGCAGCTCCCCCCAGTCTTAATTTAATAGGAGAAATTAGTTTAATAAATAGATTAATAAGATGATCTTGATTTTCTATAATTGCTTTAATATTAATTTCTTTTTTTAGAGCTGGATATAGATTATATTTATATTCTTTTACTCAACATGGAAAATATTATGTTGGTATTTATAGATATTATACAGGGGTATCACGTGAATATTTAATATTAATATTACATTGATTACCTTTAAATATTATAATTTTAAAGGTTGATTATAGAATAATTTGATTTTATTTAAATAATTTAAAAAAAATATTGATTTGTGGTATCAAAAATATGAGATAAATTTCATTTTAAATTATTAAAAATTCTTTATGTTTTATTTGATTTTTTTTTTTATTTTTTTTATGTTTAATTAATTTTTTTTTTAGTATTTATTTTATTATAAATAATATAGTAATTATTTTAGAATGAGAAGTTATTTCTTTTAATTCCTTAAGAATTGTTATATCAATTTTACTGGATTGAATATCCTTATTATTTATAATATTTGTTTTATTAATTTCTTCAGTTGTTATTTATTATAGAAAAAGATATATAAGATCTGAGTTAAATTTAACTCGATTTATTATTTTAGTTTTATTATTTGTATTTTCAATATTATTATTAATTATTAGTCCTAATATTATTAGAATTTTATTAGGGTGAGATGGTTTAGGTTTAGTTTCATATTGTTTAGTAATTTATTATCAAAATTTAAAATCATATAATGCGGGTATATTAACTGCTTTATCTAATCGTATTGGGGATGTTTTTATCTTAATAGTTATTTCTTGAATAATAAATTATGGAAGATGAAATTATATTTTTTATTTAGATTTAATAAATAATGATTTTGAAATAAAAATGATTAGATCTATAATTATTATAGCAGCTATAACTAAAAGAGCTCAAATTCCTTTTAGTTCTTGATTGCCTGCTGCAATAGCAGCTCCTACTCCTGTTTCTGCTTTAGTTCATTCTTCTACTTTAGTTACTGCAGGGGTATATTTATTAATTCGGTTTAATAATTTATTAATTGATATATTTTTCTTTAAATTTTTATTATTATTATCTGGATTAACAATATTTATAGCTGGAATTTCAGCTAATTATGAGTTTGATTTAAAAAAAATTATTGCTTTATCAACTTTGAGACAATTAGGATTAATAATAAGAATTTTAAGTATAGGAATACCTATTTTAGCTTTTTTTCATTTATTGACTCATGCTATATTTAAAGCTTTATTATTTATATGTGCTGGTGTAGTTATTCATTTAATAAATGATATACAAGATATTCGTTATATAGGGGGAGTAAGATTATTTATTCCTTTAACTTCTTTGTGTATAAATATTTCTAATATAGCCTTATGTGGAATTCCTTTTTTAGCAGGATTTTATTCGAAAGATATGATTTTAGAAATAGTAAGATTTAGTAATTTAAATTTATTAGTTTTTTTTTTATATTATATTTCTACAGGTTTAACTATATTTTATACTTTTCGTTTAGTTATGTATTTAATAGTAAATGATTATAATTTATTAAGAATTTATAATTTATATGATGAAGATTATATTATATTAAAAAGAATATTTATTTTACTTTTTATAAGAGTAATTAGAGGAAGAATATTAAGATGAATAATTTTTTATTATCCCTATATAATTTATTTACCTTTTCATTTAAAGATAATAGTAATTTATGTTAGTTTTTTGGGGAGAGTCCTAGGATTTTTATTAAGAAATATAAATATTTATTCTATAAATAAATTTATTATAACATATAATTTAAGAAGATTTTTTTGTTTAATATGATTTATTCCTAATTTATCTACTTATGGGGTTAGATATAATTTTTTAAATTTTGGTTATAAATTATTAAAAAATATTGATTTAGGTTGAAGAGAAATTTATAGAGGGGTAGGAATAATAAATATTATAAAAAAATATTCTATAATTTTTAATATTTTTCAAATAAATAATTTTAAAATTTATTTATTTAGATTTATTTTATGAATTATAATTAGCTTATTATTATTAATATATTTAAATAGCTTATATAAGAGTATAATATTGAAGATATTAGGGAGATAATTTTATCTTTAAATATTTATAAAAATTTATATTTTATTTTTACAATGAAAATGTAATGTTTTATATTAAACTATATAAATAGAGAAATAAGAAATATTAATGGAATTTAACCACTAAAAATTAAGTTAGCAGCTTATTTTTAAACTTTATATTTCTTTTAATTGGAACTAAATATTCAATTTTATCATTAACAGTGATATACCTCTTTTTGGTTTCAATTAATTAAATTAATTTTTTAAATAAGGAGTAATTAACTCTATCTTTTAAGTCGAAATTAAATGCATTTTTGCTTCTTATTTAAGATAAATTGATTTACAATATTTTTTGATTGCAAATCAAATGTTTTAAAAATAAACTATAATCCTTTTTAATTAGTTCAATTTAATATGTTTTGATTTCATTCATGATATAGACCAATTAAAAGAATTATAATAAAGAAAAATCTAATTTTAGATCAGATAAAAAAATTTACTATTTTAAAAAGTGGTACAATTGGAAAAATTAGGGCAATTTCTACATCAAAAATTAAAAAAATTATTGCAATTAGGAAAAAATGTAGGGAAAAAGGAATTCGTGCTGAAGATTTAGGGTCAAATCCACATTCAAATGGTGAGCATTTTTCTCGATCTAATGAAGATTTTTTTGATAATACAATAGATAGAAGTATTATAATATTTGAAATAATTAAAATTAATAAAGATATATTTATTAATAAAATAATTATTTATATTAAAATTATTAAACTTTTTGATTGGAAATCAAATATACTAAATATATTATATAAATAATTAATTTCCTCATCAATAAATAGAAATATAGAGGAATAATCATACTACATCAACGAAATGTCAATATCATGCTGCAGCTTCAAATCCAAAATGATGATTTTTAGAAAAATGATTTTTTAGATGTCGAATAAAACAAATAAATAAAAATATTGTTCCAATTAATACATGAATTCCATGGAATCCTGTAGCTATAAAAAATGTTGATCCGTAAATACTATCAGCAATAGTAAAAGGTGCTTCAAAATATTCATAAGCTTGTAATATTGTAAAATAAATTCCTAATATAATTGTAATAAATAGACCTTGGGTTGTTTGTGTATTATTATTTTCTATTAAAGCATGATGAGCTCAAGTTACGGATATACCTGATCTAATTAAAATAATAGTATTTAATAAGGGAATTTGAAAAGGATTAAATGGGGTAATATTAGTAGGGGGTCATATTGACCCAATTTCGATATTAGGGGATAATCTGCTATGGAAGAAAGCTCAAAAAAAAGATAAGAAAAAAAAAATTTCAGAAACAATAAAAAGAATTATTCCTCAACGAAGTCCTTTTGTCACTAAAATAGTATGTTTTCCTTGAAGAGTTCCTTCTCGACATACATCTCGTCATCATTGATATATAGTTAGAATTACAATAATATATCCTAAAATTAATAAATTTATTTCAAAATTGTGGAATCATTTAATTATTCCAGTAACTAAGGTTATTACCCCAATAGCTCCTGTTAAAGGTCAAGGACTATAGTCTACTAAATGAAATGGATGATTAAAATTTAATTTCATTAATTAACTTCTCTAGAATAAAGAGTTCTTAAAATTGTGATAACATATGATTGAATAATAGCTACAGCAGACTCTAAAATTATTAATAAGATTTGAATAAAAATAAGAATAATAATTAAATAATTAGATATTGAAGGTCCAGTACTTCTTAATAAAGTTATTAATAAATGTCCAGCAATTATATTAGCAGTTAGACGAACTGCTAATGTTCCTGGGCGAATAATATTACTAATTGTTTCAATTAATACTATGAAAGGCATTAAGATGGGGGGAGTTCCTTGGGGAATTATATGAATAAATATATGTTGTGAATTATTAATTCATCCATAAATTATAAATCTTAATCATAAAGGAAGAGAAATTGATAAAGATAATGTTAAATGGCTAGTACTTGTAAAAATATAAGGGAATAATCCTAAAAAGTTATTAAATAAGATAAATGAGAATATTGAGATAAAAATAAAAGTAGATCCTTGAAAATAATTATTTTTTAATAAAGTTTTAAATTCATTATGAAGTTTTAGTAAAATAAAATTTCAAAAAAAGTTATATCGATTAGGGATTAATCAAAATATGTAAGGTATAAATAAAATTCCTAAAGTAGTTCTTAATCAATTAATTGATAAATTAAAAATATTAGTTGAAGGGTCAAAAATAGAAAATAAATTTGTTATCATTTTCAAAATAAATTTTTTTTTATATTATTATTAGAGTAATTATTTTTATTTGACTTATAATTAAAAACATAGTAATTTATTACATTAAAAATTATAAAAAAACAAATAAATAAAAATATTAAAAAAAGTCAATTAATAGGTATTATTTGAGGTATTAAAGAATATTATATAGTTATAATAATTTAAATTTGACATATTTATGTTATTTTTTAACTAATTCTTTATTTTAAATAAAGATCATTAGAAGTAGTTGCTAATTTACTATTAAGTGGTTTAAGAGACCAATACTTGCTTTCAGTCATCTAATGATGAGTAATTATTAATTCAATTAATAAAATTATTTATTGAAATTCTTTCTACGACAATTGGTATAAAACTATGATTGGCCCCACAAATTTCTGAACATTGCCCATAAAAAATTCCAGGTCGATTAATAAAAAAATTTGTTTGATTTAAGCGACCTGGATTAGCATCAACTTTAATTCCTAAAGAGGGGATAGTTCAAGAATGAATTACATCAGTTGCAGTAACTAAAATACGAATTTGATTATTTATAGGTAAAATAATTCGATTATCTACATCTAAGAGGCGAAAATTTATGGGGGTTAATTCATTTGATGGGATTATATAAGAATCAAATTCGATATTTTTAAAATCAGAATATTCATAACTTCAATATCATTGATGTCCAATTGATTTTAAGGTAATTAGGGGATTATTTAATTCATCTAATAAATATAATAGTCGTAAAGATGGTAGTGCAATAAAAATTAAGGTAATTGCTGGTAAAATAGTTCAAATTAATTCAATTATTTGTCCTTCTAATAAAAATCGATTAATATATTTATTAAATAATAAATTTAATATTAAATATCCTACTAAAATAGTAATTATAATTAAAATAATTAAAGTATGATCATGAAAAAAAATAATTTGTTCTATTAGTGGAGAAGCTCTATTTTGTAAATTTAAATTAGATCATGTTGCCATTTCTAAAAAAAGGATAAACCTTTATAGATGGGGTTTAAATCCATTACATATAATCTGCCATATTAGAAATTACTTAAAATAGGTAGTTCATTATAAGAATGTTCAGCAGGGGGTAAATTTTGATATCATTCAATAGAAGATGCTAGATTTAAAGTAAATAATACTTTTCGTTGGGTAATTATTGATTCTCAAATAATAATTAAAATAAATATTACTGCTAATAAAGAAATATAAGATCCTAATGATGAAATAATATTTCAAGAAATATAGGAATCTGGATAATCAGAGTATCGGCGAGGTATTCCTGCAAGCCCTAAAAAATGTTGGGGAAAAAAAGTTAAATTTACCCCAATAAATATAATAAAAAATTGAATTTTTAATAAATATGGGTTTAGAGATAATCCTGTAAATAAAGAATATCAATGAACAAATCCTGCTAAAATTGCAAATACTGCTCCTATTGATAAAACATAATGGAAATGAGCTACTACGTAGTAGGTATCATGTAAAGTAATGTCAATAGAAGAATTTGCTAAAACTACTCCTGTTAATCCTCCTACAGTAAAAAGAAATACGAATCCTAGTCTTCATAAAATTGATGGACTATAATTGATTTGAGTTCCATGTAGGGTAGCTAACCAACTAAAAATTTTAATACCTGTAGGTACTGCAATAATTATAGTTGCTGATGTAAAATAAGCTCGTGTATCAATATCTATTCCAACAGTAAATATGTGATGAGCTCAAACAATAAATCCTAATAATCCAATAGCTATTATAGCATAAATTATTCCCAAACAACCAAAAGTTTCTTTTTTTCCTCTTTCTTGGGAAATAATATGAGAAATTATTCCAAATCCTGGAAGAATTAAAATATAAACTTCAGGATGACCAAAAAATCAAAATAAGTGTTGGTATAAAATAGGGTCTCCTCCCCCTGCTGGATCAAAAAAAGAAGTATTTAAATTTCGATCAGTTAATAATATTGTAATAGCTCCAGCTAATACAGGTAAAGATAATAAAAGTAAAAATGCTGTAATTCCTACTGCTCAAACAAATAAAGGTATTTGATCAAAAGATATTCCATTAAGTCGTATATTAATAATTGTTGTAATGAAATTAATAGCCCCTAAAATAGAGGAGATTCCAGCTAAATGTAAAGAAAAAATTGCTAAATCTACTGAACTTCCTCCATGAGCAATATTAGATGATAGTGGGGGATAGACTGTTCATCCTGTTCCTGCTCCAGTTTCTACTACACTTCTTGAAATAAGTAAGGTTAAAGATGGGGGAAGTAATCAAAAACTTATATTATTTATTCGAGGAAAAGCTATATCAGGGGCCCCTAATATTAGAGGAACTAATCAATTTCCAAATCCTCCAATTATAATAGGTATAACTATAAAAAAAATTATAATAAAAGCATGAGCTGTAACAATAGTATTATAAATTTGATCATCCCCAATTAAAGATCCTGGGTTACCTAATTCTGCCCGAATTAATAAACTTAATGAAGTTCCTACTATACCAGCTCAAATTCCGAAAATAAAATATAATGTACCAATATCTTTATGATTTGTTGAATAAAGTCATTTTCGCTAAAATAAAATAAAAAAAAAATAAAATGGCTGAGGTTAAAGCGATAAACTGTAAATTTATTTACGAGAATATTTCTCTTTTATTAAGCCTTATAGTCAATATAAATGATATAAAATTGCAAATTTTAAGGTATAATAAATAATTATTAAGGCTTAAAGGAATATTTCTTTATAGATAATTTTGAAGATTATTAGTTTAATTTAACTTAAAACCTTAAAATTATATAAAGAAAAAAGTTCTTAAGATTATTCCTCTAATAGATAAAAAAGAAAAAAAATTAATTATAGAAAATAATTTATTTTTAATATTAATTTTAAATCATTTTATTTTAAAATAATTAAATATAAAAGAAGAATAAATAATACGAATATAAAAAAATAATATAATTAAACTTATTATTACAAAAATAAAAGTTATTAAATAATAATTATTATTAATTAAAAAATTAATAATAATTCATTTGGGGAAAAATCCAATAAATGGAGGTAATCCCCCTAAAGATATAAAATTAATTATTAAATTAATTTTAATTAAAGAATTTATATTATTAATAAAAAGTTGATTAATATAAAATATATTTAAAATATAAAATAAAAAGCATATGATTCTTAATAAAAAAGTATATATGTAAAAATAAAATATTCATAAATTTTCTCTAATTATTATAGCTATTAACATTCAGCCTAAATTATTAATAGAAGAAAAAGCTAATAATTTTCGTAATGAAGTTTGGTTTAATCCTCTAATTGCTCCAATTAAAATATTTATAATTGTAATGATAATAATAAATTTTAAATTAAAATAATAGGACAATAAAATTATGGGGGAAATTTTTTGTCATGTTATTAAAACAAATCTATTAAATCATGATAATCCTTCAATAATATTGGGGAATCAAAAATGGAAGGGGGCTGATCCTATTTTTATTAATAATGAAGAATTAATTATAATTGAAATAAACAAATTTATTTCAAAATTTTTTATTAAGATTATTTTTATTAAAATAGAAAATAAAAAATTAATTGAGGCAATAGATTGGGTTAAAAAATATTTTAATGAGGCTTCATTAGAGAATATATTATTAGAATTAGAAATTAGGGGGATAAAAGAAAGAAGGTTAATTTCTAATCCAATTCAACATCCTAATCAAGAATTAGAGGAAATTGAAATTATAGTTCTAAAAAATAAAAAAAATAAAAAAAATATTTTTGAAGAATTAAATGTAAAATAAATTTAAAATAAGAAAATATTTCTTTTTGAAGGTTAAAACTTCAATTTATATATTTTAGTGTAAGAAGCACGATAGTTTTTGATTCTATAAGATATAGTTTAATTCTATAAAATATAATAAAGGTAAATTTTATTTACTTGTTTTATCCTATCAGAATAATCCTTTAATCAGGCACTTTATTTATTTTAAAAAAAAGGTATTTCCTTTATATTTGAGGTATGAGCCCAAAAGCTTATATTAGCTTATTTTTAA